GTTGTTGTAGCTTATTAAAGTTCGGCACTGAAAATGCCGCGATGGAAAATTTTTTTCCCATAAACAAGGTCTTGGTCCTGAACCTAGCGTTATCTGTAATTAGAGTATACATGCAAGACTCCCCGCCACAGTGAGTAGCCCGCCTCCCCAAAGGGGGAGCAGGAGCAGGTATCAGGCCATGCCAATGACACCACGCAATGCCACACCCACACGGGCCTGCAGCAGTAACCAACATTGGGCCATAAGCGAAAGCTGGACCCAGTTATAATTATTAAGGTTGGTAAAATTCGTGCCAGCGACCGCGGTTATACGAATAACCTAAGACAACGCAAACGGCGTAACATGACTAGAGCAGAAAGCCCTCGCACTTAAGGACGAACAATAAACCAGCTGTAAAATGCCAAGTCAAAAAGAAAATCAAGCCTTAACGAGAGGGCCACGTTGACTCATGAAAGCCAGGGGACAAACTAGGATTAGATACCCTACTATGCCTGGCAGTAACAAGGCTAGGAAACCACAAACTAGCCCGCCAGATCACTACAAGCGAAAGCTTTAAACTCAAAGGACTTGACGGTGTCCCACATACAACCTAGAGGAGCCTGTCCTATAATCGATGACCCACGAAAGACCACACCACCCCTTGCCAAACAATCTATATACCGCCGTCGCAAGCCAACCTCTTGAGAGGGGAAGAGTTAGCAAAACTGCCAAACGCAAAGACGACAGGTCAAGGTGTAGTTTATGGGGTGGCCAGAGATGGGCTACACTTCCTTCCAAAGGAAATACGAATGGTCAACTGAAAGCCGGCCTAAAGGCGGATTTAGTAGTAAAATGGGATAAGCAAGCCCGTTTGAACACATTGCCCTGGGACGCGTACACACCGCCCGTCACCCCTGTCGTCACAATAGACGTCCTATATAAAACCCCCGAAGTGAAAAGACTGGGTAAGTCGTAACATGGTAAGCGTACTGGAAAGTGTGCTTGGAACAAAAAGTAGCTTAAAATAAAGCACTTGGCCTACAATCAAGTAATATTAGTAAACTAATCTTTTTGAGCCCAAACTTAGTCCAACCATACCCACTAAACTTCTACAAACCCAAAAACAAAACATTTAATTAGGAAAGTAATGGAGATTAAACCCCGACACCAGGCACCATAGTACATGTACCGTAAGGGAACACTAAAATCACCGCAAGAAGCGAAAAAAAGCAGAGATAAGCCCTCGTACCTTTTGCATCATGGTTTAGCAAGAACCAAACCAACAAGCAGGAACAAGTTGGTCACCCCGAAATCAAGTGAGCTACTTCCGAGCAACCTAACGGGTGAACCCGTCCATGTAGCAAAATGGTGGGATGACTTTGAAGTAGAGGTGAAACGCCAACCGAACTTGACGATAGCTGGTTGTTCACAACAGAATTTAAGTTCTACTTTGGGTAAAGGAGGAAATAAAACCGACCCAGAGGCAGTCTCTGGGGGGACAGCCCTAGAGACACGGGATACAGCCCCGAATTGAGAGAAAGACACACACCAAAGATCAGTTGGCCTTGAAGCAGCCACCAACAATAATAGCGTCCAAGCATCATAAGAAAAAATGCCAAGAGACAAACCAATCTCCAATAGAAAAATGAACAACTCTATCATTATAGAGGCTACAATGCTAAAACTACTAATATGATACCCCCCTTTCAGCACACCTGCCCCTCTGAACCAGAGCTATAACAGACAACCGGGCTGATCAATTGCATTTAGCCCCACCCTCCTTCCCTGTGGACCCGACTCAGGAGTGCAAAGATAAAATTAAAAGTCTCAAAAGGAACTCGGCAAACTAAAGTCCCAACTGTTTACCAAAAACATAGCCTTTAGCCAAACAAGTATTAAAGGTGACGCCTGCCCAGTGAATATTTCAACGGCCGCGGTACCCTAACCGTGCAAAGGTAGCGTAATCACTTGTCCACTAATTATGGACTAGTATGAATGGCAACATGAGGGCTAAACTGTCTCTTGAGACCGATTTATTAAACTGATCTTCTAGTTCAAAAGCTAGAATACCGCAATAAGACGAGAAGACCCTGTGAAGCTTTAAGGACCTTGCTAACTCACTTAGCAACAACTTTTAGTTGGGGCAACTTTGGAGCAAAGCTAAACCTCCAAAAACCCTCAAAGACACACAAGTCAAGAACGACCCAGTACAGCTGATCAATGGACCAAGTTACTCCAGGGATAACAGCGCAATCCTCTTCAAGAGCCCATATCAAAAAGAGGGTTTACGACCTCGATGTTGGATCAGGACACCCAAATGGCGCAGCCGCTGTTAAAGGTTCGTTTGTTCAACGATTAAAGTCCTACGTGATCTGAGTTCAGACCGGAGTAATCCAGGTCGGTTTCTATCTACTACCAGGCACCCCCAGTACGAAAGGATAGGGATGACGAGGCCAATGCCAAAAGCACGCCCCCAAAATTTTCAGGCAAGGAATAGACGGCCCCCAGATACAGGGGCACATTAGGGTGGCAGAGCCAGGTAATGCATTAAGACTTAAAATCCTATTACAGGTGTTCAAATCACCTCCCTACTAATCAACACAATAACAATGCCCATAATCCTTGGACCCCTACTTTATATTGTCCCAATCCTAATCGCAGTAGCCTTTCTTACCCTCCTGGAGCGAAAAGTAATAGGCTACATGCAACTTCGAAAGGGGCCAAACGTAGTCGGCCCATTCGGAATTCTTCAACCAATCGCGGATGGTGTAAAACTTCTAATCAAAGAGCCCAACAAACCAAGTGTGGCCACACCACTCCTATTTACTATCTCACCAATCATAGCACTCACCCTAGCCTTCCTAATGTGATCCCCACTCCCTCTGCCACTTCAACTGACCGATATAAATGTTGGTCTGCTCTTCATTATGGCCATCTCAAGCATATCATCCTATGCCATTCTATGATCTGGATGATCATCCAACTCAAAATACTCCCTAATAGGGGCCCTTCGTGCCGTAGCCCAAACAATTTCGTACGAAGTAACCCTCGGCATCATTATCCTATCAATAGTGCTGCTCGCAGGCGGATATTCACTACAAACATTCTCGACTGCTCAAGAGCCCGTATGACTGCTTCTCTCATCCTGACCACTGGCCATAATATGATTCACATCAACACTAGCAGAAACCAACCGAACCCCATTTGATCTTACTGAGGGGGAATCAGAGTTGGTTTCAGGGTTTAATGTGGAATTCTCAGCAGGCCCCTTCGCTCTGTTATTTTTAGCAGAGTACACAAACATCATCTCAATAAACACCATCTCCTCAGTTCTATTTCTTAGCCCTAGCACTACACCAAACCAAGAGCTATTTACAACTAACCTTGCCTTAAAGACCACAGTATTCTCCTTACTATTCTTGTGAGTTCGGGCCTCCTACCCACGATTTCGCTATGATCAGCTAATATCTCTATTATGAAAACAGTTTCTTCCTCTCACATTAGCACTTTGCACTCTTAACATCACACTCCCCACCTCAATATGTGGAACGCCACCACTATAGGACGTGTGCCTGAAAAAGGGCTACATTGATGGTGTAGAAATAGAGGCCACACCCTCTCACCTCCTAAGGGCTCAGGACTCGAACCTGAACCAAGAGACTCAAAACCTCCTGTGCAACCAATTACACCAACTCTTAGTAAAGTCAGCTAAATAAGCTCTCGGGCCCATACCCCGAAAATGTTGAACGCTCAACCTTTATTAATTTCCCCTATTTCAGCATTAATAATGACAACAAGCATCATCCTTGGAACACTGATCACAGCTTCAAGCAAGCACTGACTAATAGCCTGAGTCGGCCTAGAAATAAACACACTCGCAATCATCCCATTAATCGCAAAACCACACCACCCCCGTGCAATAGAAGCAACAACAAAATACTTCCTCACACAAGCCATAGCCTCAGCAATAATTTTATTTGCAGCTACAATAAATGCCTCTAATACCGGACAATGAGAAATCAAGGACTGCCCCCTACAAACTTCAACAATAATTCTATCGACAGCCCTTCTCATAAAACTTGGCTCAGCCCCATTCCACTTTTGAGTGCCTGAAGTACTTCAAGGCTCGCAAATAAAAACAGGACTAGTAATCCTCACCTGGCAAAAACTTGCACCAATAGCCCTTATTTTATCAATGGGAGACGCACTAAACCAAAAGGTTTTAATTACCTCAGCAATTTTCTCAATTCTCCTTGGGGGCTGAGGTGGATTAAACCAAACTCAACTACGAAAGCTAATAGCCTTCTCATCAATCTCACACATAGGATGAATCTTACTCACAGTCGGACTAGCCCCGAAAACATCAGCCTTCGCTTTAATAGTTTATATTCTATTAACGACCCCCCTTTTCTTATCGATACTTATGCTCCAATCAAAAACTATTAAAGACGTAGGCACAGCCTGAAACTCCTCAACCCACACCTCCTCTATTATACTTCTAACTCTTATATCCATCGCAGGGTTACCACCAATAACCGGCTTTGCCCCAAAATGACTTATCCTAAAAGAGTTAACACACCATAGTATGATCCTCCTAGCAACAACAGCTGCTATCTTATCAACCCTGAGCCTTTTCTTTTACCTACACCTTTCCTACTCAACAGCCATAACCACCCCACCAAATACAGTTTTAATAACACAAAAATGACGTTTTTTCCCCAAAAAACACTCCTCCTGATTCCCCCTCCTAGCATCAACAACCATCTTGTTACTTCCGCTAACCCCCGCACTTCTATAGGAGCTTAGGCTATACAAACCAAAAGCCTTCAAAGCTTTAAAAAGGGAACAACCCTAGCTTCTGAGAGCTTGCGATTCACACATCTCCTGCTTGCAAAACAGACACTTTAATTAAGCTAAAACTCTTCTAGGTAGGTGGGCCTCGATCCCACAATCAACTAATTAACAGCTAGTTATCTAGACCAATAGACTCATACCTAAAAGTCCGAAGCTTAAAGCCCTCTTCAAATTTGCAATTTGACGTGTTATACACCTCCGAACTTGGTAGAAGGAAACAATACTTCCATCTGTAGGACTACAATCTACCGCTATTTCAGCCATTCTACCAGTGTACATAAACCGTTGACTATTTTCAACTAATCACAAAGACATTGGCACTTTATACCTCCTGTTTGGTGCCTGATCCGGAATCTTAGGCGCAACCCTAAGTATAATAATTCGAATAGAACTTTGCCAACCCGGATCTCTTCTGGGCAACGACCAAATCTACAACGTAGTCGTAACAGCACACGCGTTTGTGATAATCTTCTTCATAGTAATACCAACCATAATCGGGGGCTTCGGAAACTGACTAGTACCACTAATACTAGGTGCCCCCGATATGGCATTCCCACGAATAAACAACATAAGCTTCTGACTACTACCCCCCTCATTATTCTTGCTTTTAGCCTCCTCATATGTTGAAGCTGGGGTAGGAACCGGCTGAACAGTCTACCCACCACTTTCAGGAAACATCACACACTCGGGGACCTCAGTGGACTTGGCGATCTTTTCACTCCACCTTGCCGGTATGTCCTCCATTTTAGGGGCAATTAATTTTATCACCACCTGCTTCAGCATAAAATCCCCATCTATCACGCACTATAAATTCCCACTGTTCGTATGATCAGTACTGGCCACAGCCACACTTCTCCTAATCGCACTGCCAGTTCTAGCAGCAGCTATCACAATACTTTTGACAGACCGAAACATTAACACCTCCTTCTTTGACCCCTCCGGGGGTGGGGACCCAATTCTATTTCAACACCTATTCTGATTCTTCGGCCACCCAGAAGTCTACATCCTTATTCTACCAGGGTTCGGCATCGTCTCTCACGTAATTGCCCACTACTCGGGGAAAAAAGAACCCTTTGGATACATAAGCATGGTGTGGGCCATAATTTCAATTTCAATCCTAGGGTTCATTGTATGAGCACACCACATGTTTACCGTAGGGATAGATGTAGACACCCGAGCCTACTTTACATCAGCTACAATAGTAATTGCAGTACCTACCGGTATTAAGGTATTCAGTTGATTGGCCACAATATGCGGCGGGCGAGTAAAATGAGACACCCCCATACTATGGGCAGTCGGCTTTATTTTCCTATTTACAGTCGGGGGGTTGACAGGGGTAGTCTTATCAAACTCATCCCTTGACATCGTCCTCCACGATACCTATTATGTTGTTGCACACTTCCACTACGTACTTTCCATAGGAGCTGTTTTTGCAATCATAGCAGGCCTGATCCACTGATTTCCACTATTTACAGGATACTCAATAAACCAAACGCTAACCAAAATTCAATTCTGAATAGCCTTTATTGGTGTCAATATGACCTTTTTTCCCCAACACTTTCTAGGATTAGCAGGAATACCCCGACGGTATTCTGATTACCCAGACGCATTTACCACTTGAAATACCATCTCCTCCTTAGGATCAATAATCTCCATAGCATCGATTACACTCACCATTATCATTATCTGAGAAGCATTTACCTCTAAAGCCCCACACCTTTCACAATCCCCAATAAACACAGATGTTGAATGGATTAACGGAACCCCCCCACCACACCACACATTTGAAGAACCCACATTCATCATAACAAACCAACGCACACAAGAAAGGATGACATTAATACACCTTCAACTAATTTCAAATTAGCCACATCTTACAATGCTTCTCTCTCAGAAGAGTCTAGTACAAATCATTACGTAATCTTGTCAAGATTAAATTACAACACCAGTTGTGACCCTTAATGCCCCAACCAATGCAATTTGGATTTCAAGACGCCAGCTCACCTCTCATAGAAGAGCTCCTATTCCTACACGACCACACCCTAATAATTATCTTTACAATTAGCATTGCTGTTCTACTATTAGCATCATCCATCCTCTCTACTCGCCTATCACACACCAACATCCTAAATGTTCACGAATTAGAATCTGTATGAACACTTATGCCAACAGCGGTGCTAATTATAACTGCCATCCCATCTCTACGAATTCTCTATCTCATAGAAGAGGTAACCGACCCCTACACGACAATTAAAGCAACAGGACACCAATGATTCTGAAACTACGAATACACTGACGAAAATCCACACTTGACCTTCGACTCATACATAACCCAAACAAATGACCTGCAAAACGGGGGCTTTCGACTCCTAGAGGTCGACAACCGCATAGTTGTCCCAGCTCAAACCCAGACCCGAGTCCTTATCTCAGCTGAAGACGTCCTCCACTCATGAGCTGTCCCATCGCTCGGCATTAAAGCAGATGCAATCCCTGGGCGACTAAACCAAGTCCTTCTTCTTCCAACCCGCAATGGCCTTTTCTTTGGACAATGCTCAGAAATCTGCGGCATTAATCACAGCTTCATGCCAATCGTAGTAGAGTCAGTCCCAACCCAAACATTCGAAACATGACTTTCTTCACAAGACTACACCAACGAAGCTTCTAACAGCAATAGCCTTTTAAGCTATGGAAGGGAGCCCTATCCCCATGGTGAATGCCACAACTACACAAAAGCTTCTGATTCCTTATATTCTTATGCACATGAGCCACACTTTACCTTATTTCAACCTCAGTAAAAAAAATTAATGCCTCCACGAACCCGACCAACAATACACTAGCACAAATAACCCAACCATGACCCTGACCATACATCTAAACCTTTTTGACCAGTTTAAGTGTCCCGAAATCCTTTTTATCCCGACCTTCACCTTAGCCCTCCTTATCTCACCCCTCTTCCTTCGAAACAAAACGAACCTTCTAGAAAACCGATCGACAGCCCTTCTCTCCTGAGCCCTTAAATTAACCTCTAAAAACTTTATATCCCAACTCTCCACTGCAGGACAAAAATGAACTAACCTCTTAACTGGTCTCTTCCTTCTCATCCTATCATCAAACCTTTTAGGCCTACTTCCTTACACATTCTCAACAACCTCCCAACTATCCACAAATATAGCCCTAGCATTTCCACTCTGACTGGGTACAGTCCTAGTAGGAGCCTTTTCAAAACCCAACATCTCAATTGCCCACCTATTACCAGAAGGGGCCCCAATAACCCTCGCCCCTATATTAATTTTAATCGAATCTGTTAGTCTACTAATTCGCCCTATTGCACTAGGAGTACGACTTACAGCAAACATCACTGCAGGACACCTTTTAATCCATATAATCAGCTCATCAACAATAGAACTAATCAATAGCCTTACACCCCTCTCCAGCATCACTCTAGCCCTATTAATTACACTAACCTTTCTAGAAATCGCAGTTGCTTGCATCCAAGCATATGTATTCACCCTCCTTCTATCCCTCTACCTAGAAGAAAACACATAACATGACCCACCAATCCCACCCATACCATATAGTAAACCCAAGCCCCTGACCAATAACGGGGGCAATCGCATCGTTTCTCCTGACCTCGGGCACAGCCATCTGGTTTCACACTGGTACAACCTCAATCTTAAAACTGGCCACAGCCGCCACCGTATTAACCATAATTCAATGATGACGAGACATTGTACGAGAGGCGACATTTCAAGGCCACCACACCAAAATAGTTCAAAAAAACATACGCTATGGCATAGCCCTATTCATTACATCAGAAGTCTTCTTTTTTCTTGGCTTCTTCTGAGCATTCTATCACCTAAGCCTCTCCCCAGGACCCGAACTAGGAGCCACTTGGCCCCCAACAGGCATCATACCACTAAACCCCTTCGAAGTCCCCCTGCTAAACACAATAGTACTACTCACATCAGGTGTCACAATCACATGATCTCACCACGCAATTATAGAAGGAAGCAAAAAAGAGGCGACTCTTGCCCTAACAATAACTGCCCTCCTGGGGGCATATTTTACCCTCCTTCAATTTTCAGAATACCTAGAAACCCCATTTACCATTTCAGATAATACCTACGGATCAACATTCTTTGTAGCTACCGGATTCCATGGCCTTCACGTAATAATTGGAACCACATTCTTAATTACATCTTTAATCCGCCTCCACGCCTTTCACTTTACAACCAACCACCACTTCGGATTCGAAGCAGCAGCATGGTATTGACACTTCGTAGATGTAGTCTGACTTCTTCTTTATATTTCAATCTACTGATGAGGCTCATATCCCCTTTAGTATATAAAATACGCCTGCCTTCCAAGCAGGAAAATCCAACTATGGAAGAGGATAATAAACCTTCTATCTATACTTTTTATCTCAATAGCCATTGCACTATTTCTGGTAATCTTCAACATAATCTCTTCAAACCTCACCCCCAACGCAGATAAAGTTTCACCATATGAATGTGGTTTTGACCCCATAAACGGCCCAAACACACAAATGTCAATCCAATTCTTCCTAGTAGCAATCCTGTTCCTTATCTTTGACCTTGAGATCGCCCTCCTACTCCCCCTCCCATGAGCAATGCTTAGCAACACCCCAAAAATAGCATCGACTACAGCCACTATAATCCTAATTCTTCTCACACTAGGACTTGCCTATGAGTGGTGCCGAGGGGGCCTTGATTGAGCAAAGTGCCAGGGTAGTCTACACAAGACATCTGATTTCGACTCAGAAGACCTTTCAAAAGCCCCGGAAATGCCTCTCACCCAAGAACTGCTAATTATCACATTCCTCCTTAGCACCACAAGCCTTGCACTACAACACAACCACCTTGTATACGCACTACTATGCATTGAAGCAATAGTACTAGCCCTATTCATAATTATCTTAACCTGCACCACCACCACCATAAACAGCACAGGACTCCCAACCCCAATTATCCTTCTAACATTAGCCGCATGTGAAGCCTCAGTCGGCTTGAGCTTAGTAATCGCAACCATCCGCACAAAAGGAAACGACCTCATAAAAAACCTCAACCTCCTATAAAAAAATGTTAAAAATTATCCTCCCAACCTTACTTTTAATTCCCACCACCCTAATTCTCAAACCCAAAAACCTCTTTCCAAAAACAACAACCATCTCCTTCATCCTTGCCCTACTCAGCCTCCAATGATTAAAACAACCCACCGGACCAAAATTATTCTCTTACCCGCTCCTAGATGTGGACCACATCTCAGCGCCCCTCCTTACCCTATCATACTGACTTCTCCCTCTTACCATTATAGCGAGCCAAAGCTCGCTATCAAAAGAACCAATCTCACGCCAACGCCTTTTCTTAACAGCTGTAACAACCCTTCATGCCCTCACAATATTAACCTTCTCATCCTCAAGTTTGACACTCATGTATATTGCCTTCGAAGCAACACTTATCCCAACCATAATCCTAATTACCCGATGAGGGCATCAAGCCGAACGCCTCACAGCAGGTTCATACTTTATAATATACACCCTTCTTAGCTCCATACCACTCCTTATCTCCATCCTCTTCATTGACCACACGCTCCTAGCCCCAACACTATTCTTCTTCCCAACCCAAAACTTCAACCCACCACACTGACAAAACACAACACTATGAATTGCATGCATACTAGCATTTCTAGTAAAAATACCAATATACGGGCTTCACCTATGACTTCCAAAAGCACATGTAGAGGCCCCTATCGCAGGATCAATGGTTCTAGCCGCCATCTTACTAAAAATGGGGGGATACGGCATAATCCGAATTCTCCAAGCTCTGCCACCCATAAAAACAGACACCTTTATCATCCTCCTCATTATCTCTCTTTGAGGCATAATCATAACAAACACCACCTGTATACAACAAACAGACCTAAAATCCCTCATTGCCTACTCTTCCATTGGACACATATGCCTAGTAATTACAGCAATCCTCATTCAATCCCCATGAGGGTTGACAGGGGCCATACTACTAATAATTGCCCACGGGTTCACATCATCTTTACTATTCTGCCTCACCAACATATCATATGAACGAACCCATACCCGACTACTTATTCTTACCAAAGGGATTCACATAACACTCCCCCTATTTACCACCTGATGACTGCTAGCAGGTCTAACGAACATCGCCCTTCCCCCCTCAATCAATTTTTCCGGGGAAATTTCAATTTTATCCTCTTCATTCAACTGATCTAACCTCACAATAATCCACCTAGGGTTGGGGATTCTAATTACAGCAACTTACACCCTCAACATGTTTTCACTTACACAATTTGGAAAACCAAGCCATAGCCAAAAACTAAAACAAGCTCCCCACTCACGAGAGCACCTAATTTCAACCCTTCATCTTCTACCACTACTTCTTCTATCACTTAAACCAGAACTAGTAATCTGTATGCGTAGTTTAACCAAAAACATCAGCCTGTGAAGCTGAAGATAAAGCCAGGCTCTCGCACACCAAGAATGAACCTTTAGAGCTGCTACCTCTAACCCCTGGTTCTAACTAAACCAGCATTCTTACTTTTAAAGGGAAGAAGTACCCCATTGGTTTTAGGCACCAACATCCTTGGTGCAAATCCAAGTAAAAGAATATGACAACCTTGATCACCAGCACCGGAACACTTCTAACCTTTCTCATATTGCTGACCCCACTAATTTTTCCCAGCCCAATAAACCCGATACTACAATTAAAAAATACAATCAAAAAAACCTTCATTATCAGCCTTTGCCCATCAATCCTACTCCTAGGCCACGAAACAGAAATTACTATCAAAATAGCCCCTATAATCTTCATAGACACCCAAAACATTTACATCGATATTATTTTAGACACCTATTCAATCCTTTTTACCTCAATCGCCCTGTTCATCACATGATCAATTATAGAATTTTCTACATGATACATAAGCCAAGACCCAAATATTACTAAATTTTTAAAATACCTCACCACCTTCCTACTAACCATACTAATTATTATTTCAGCAAACAACTTTTACCAATTTTTCATTGGATGAGAGGGAGTCGGTATTATATCATTTCTCCTCATCGGCTGATGATTCGCCCGCACCGATGCGGGCACAGCAGCCCTCCAAGCAATTATCTACAACCGACTTGGCGACATCGGATTACTCTTAGCCATGCTCTGACTTAACGCATTTAGCTCCTGAAACTTCCAAGAAATCTTCATACAAGAAAACCAGTACTTTACCCTACCTACACTCGGATTGCTCCTAGGAGCAATCGGAAAATCAGCCCAACTCGGACTTCACCCGTGACTTCCTGCAGCAATAGAAGGCCCAACCCCAGTTTCCGCCCTACTCCACTCTAGCACAATAGTCGTAGCTGGGGTATTCCTAATTCTTCGCATACACCCAATTATACAAAACAACCACACCATCCTTACCCTCTGCCTCCTCATCGGATCATTCACAACCCTTGTCTCCGCCATCGTAGCCACCACACAAAACGACATCAAAAAGATTATTGCACTCTCAACCACCAGCCAACTTGGGTTAATAATGGTAACCTTAGGCCTAAATCAACCAATATTGACCTTCATGCACATAACCATACACAGCTTCTTCAAAGCTACACTGTTCCTATGCGCAGGGTCACTCATCCATAACCTCAACAACGAACAAGACATCCGAAAGATGGGGAACCTTATACTAAACTTCCCAGCGACCTCCTCTGCCATAACCACTGCAAGCATAGCACTTATAGGGGCCCCATTTCTCTCGGGGTTTTACTCTAAAGACATCATCATCGAAACAATTACAAACTCAAATACAAATGCATGAGCTATAACACTAACACTAGTAGCCACTGCCCTATCCGCCACATACAGCACCCGAATAATTATCCTAGTGCAAACCGGCACCACAAAAATTAAACAAACCCACACCCACCATGAATCAAAAACTGCACTAAACTCAATTGCCCGACTCACAATGGGCTCAATTATAGCAGGCCTTCTCACAAAACTTATAATCTCCCCAAGTACATCAATCTTAACAATACCAAAACCGATTAAACTCGCTGCCCTCATAATTTCACTCTTTAGTATAATTCTTACAATAGATATTATCTCCTCCAACAAAATGAAAATAAAACCAATAATTTCACACTCAACAAACCAATTCCTATTCTTCAATACCATACACCGTGCCTTCCCCCTAGGAGCCCTCAACACAAGTCAAAACCTATCAACAGAACTAATAGACACCTGAACACTCGAAAAATTTGGACCAAAAGGCCTAGCAACCAAAAATATTTCAATAACCCACCTGTCAACCCAACAAAAAACCATAATCAAACACTACCTCTCCATTTTTCTTCTCTCAACAACAATTACTTTGATCTTCCTATCACCTAACTGATCGTAACCCCCCTCCATGAAAACCACTACGAACCATTTCCACTACTACAAATAATGCCAACAACAAACACCACCCACTCACAACCAAACTAACAACCCCAACAGAATAAAGCAATGAAACCCCAACACCATCAACAACTATACTTTCCAAAAACCCCTCACTCACAAATAAAACACCACACTCAAAACCACCAGTCAATAAACTTAATACAACCCCTAACCCAACTAAACCACAAAACCCTACATTAACTAACACAAACACTTGACCCTTAACGAAACCACCATCAAACCCCTCAGTCATAGCAACTGAATAAGCAAAAACCACCATCATACCCCCCAAGTAAACGATAAACAATAACAAAGAGATAAAAGCACTCCCATGAACTGCCACCAAACCACAACAAAACACCGCCCCCAGAACCACACAAACAACTCCAAAATAAGGAACCACACTACAACACATCCCGTACACACTCACCACAAAACCAAAGCATAAGGCATAAGAAAAATATGTCATTATTCCTACTTGCTACACACAAGACCTGTGATCTGAAAAACCACCGTTGTAATTCAACCATAAGAACAATAATGAAACTCAAGCACATTAAGACTGCCGCACTGGACCTCCCCACACCAAGCAACATCTCAGCCATATGAAACTTTGGCTCCCTCCTAATCATATGCTTAATAATACAAATCCTCTCTGGCATTTTTCTGGCTATACACTATACTGCAGACATCTCCATAGCATTTTCCTCTGTAATTCACATCTCCCGAGATGTGAACGCCGGATGACTAATCCAAAACCTCCATGCAAATGGAGCCTCCCTCTTCTTTATCTGCATATATATTCACATCGCACGAGGAATCTACTATGGCTCCTACTTATACAAAAACACCTGAATAACAGGAGTTATCATCCTACTAACAACAATGCTAACGGCCTTCCTAGGTTATGTCCTCCCATGAGGACAAATATCACTATGAGGAGCAACAGTAATCACCAACCTTCTCTCTGCCATCCCATATGTAGGATCCTCTATAGTAACTTGAGTGTGAGGGGGGTTCTCCATTAGCAACTCGACCCTAACCCGATTCTTCACATTCCACTTTCTTTTTCCGTTCATCATTTTAGCACTAACCGGCTTGCACATCCTATTCCTTCACGAAACGGGCTCCAACAACCCAACTGGACTAAATTCGGACATAGACAAAATTCCATTCCACCCCTACTTTTCAATAAAAGACATCCTCGGAGTATCATTCACACTCCTTTGTCTTCTTACCCTAATCTTTTTTTCCCCCTACCTACTAGGAGACCCAGAAAACTTTTCAAAAGCCAACCCAATATCAACCCCCCTCCACATCAAACCAGAATGATACTTCCTCTTTGCCTACGCCATTTTACGCTCCATCCCAAACAAACTTGGAGGTGTTCTAGCCCTAATCGCCTCTATCTTAATTCTAACCATTCTACCATTCACCCACCTATCAAACCAACGAACAAAATCCTTCCAACCCCTCACCCAAAACCTCCTATGACTACTACTTTCAACAACCATTCTACTTACCTGAATAGCAACCAAACCAGTAGAATACCCATTTATCACAATAGGCCAACTAGCCTCACTCCTCTATTTTTCAATTTTTACAATCCTTCTACCACTTACATCCATATTAGAGAATAAAATCATTTGGCCCTACCCCAATAGCCTAATTAAAAGCACTGTTTTTGTAAACCAGAGATGGGTCCAACCCTTGGGGTAAAATCAAGAGGGGAAAAAAGAAATTCCCTCCCTAGTCCCCAAAACTAGTATTTTCTATATAAACTACCTCTTGATAAAAAATTTAATACTCATCTCCAGAGATTTGTCGACCCCCCCCAGCCCCCCCCGCCCCAAAAGGGCGGGCGACGCGCTATGTACTCGTGCATAAATTTATTTACCCCATGTCTATTAAGCAAGAAATATATATGTAAGTATACATGACATATATGTATAATTATGCATACATAGATTTTCCATACGAATACCAAAATCAAATTTTTAGTTCATTCCTTCTGTCATACCTGGACCTATTTCTAAACTATTAATCAGCCCTCATAGTCCGGTTCACGAATATTCTTCTTATACTTACCATCAATGTTTTCTGACATTCATTTACCTCGCCCATTACAAAACTTCAACACGTCTATCAACCTAATTCCGACCTGCTAGGATATTAATGTCTTAGAACATTCTATTACCCCGTACATACCTCCATCCCCTCTTGCATATAAGCTCGGATTCCCTTGGATTCTCCCCCTGAATTTTCCCCCGTCAGTTTGGTATATTAATCTCTCATCCTCCGTGAAATCATACTATTCCTTCATCCATGCTATTAGCCCGGCTCTTCAGGCCCATCCCTGGTGTGCCCCCTCTTATTGCCCTTTCCAAGGCCGCTGGTTACACCTTCAGGTCCATATCGACGAACTGGAACCATCCCGCTATACTTGCCCTTTCCGAGGCCTATGGTTGCACCCTTTATATGGTACACCCGATCTCATGTTCTGGTCACCTATGTCAACCCCCATTTGGTTAGCCTTTTTTTTTCTCTACCTTTCGTCAACACCCATATATGCATTCCTCCCCACGAACCCCATACTGTACTTGTTGGTTCTTCAATTTCTCATTATTGTTCACATTAGTTTAATGCTAGAGTACATGTATCCCATAAAAATAGATTTAACACTGACGATGGAAAGTGCTAAATTTTCCCTCGTCAGTAGATAATCCACTCCGCATGGGACTACTGACTCTGCGAGGCCAGTCTTGATTTCTCAAAAGCCTCAACTAAGAACACTAATTTTTTTAAAAATTTTGCCCGCTACCCCGTTCCCACCCCTAAAAAACTACACTGACCAATCTCACACCTAACTTTTTTTGAATTTTTTTAAAGGCTCAAAAAAAAGTTTTTATGCAAAAAAAACGTTCAAAAAACTTTTTTTTTAAAAGTTTAAAAAAAATTTATTTTTTTTACTTTTTTTCTTTTTTCCCCTAGTCAAAATAGACCTTTTACACAACTTGTGCCGCAACAAAAGCTACAGCAACTCAGTTTTGAGAAGGGAAAAAAAACAGA